TGTTACTTTCTCTCGAACCATAGTATATTATTTGATCAAATCATTGAATTATTTATTTCTCTTGAAATCTCTTCAATGTTTATTTTTACACACGTCTTTTTTTAGGAGGCCTACAGCCATTATGTGGCATAGGAGTTACATCCCGTATGAAACTTAATAGTATACCACTTCTACGAATAGCTCTTAATGCCGCATCTCTTCCGAGACCCGGGCCTTTTATCATAACTTCTGCTCGTTGCATACCTTGATCCACTACTGTCCGAATAGCATTTCCTGCTGCGGTTTGAGCGGCAAATGGTGTACCCCTTCTTGTACCCTTGAATCCACAAGCCCCGGCAGAGGACCAAGAAATTACTCGACCCCGTACATCTGTAACAGTCACAATGGTATTGTTGAAACTTGCTTGAACATGAATAACTCCCTTGGGGATTCTACGTGTATTCTTACGTGAACCAATACGTCTATTTCTACGCGAACCAATTTTTGGTATAGGTTTTGCCATATTTTATCATCTCATAAATATAAGTCAGAGATATATGGATATATCCATTTCATGTCAAAACAGATCCTTATTCTTTTTTTTTTTTTTTTTACTTATTTTATTTATTTATTTGTACATCTGTACATCGGGTCCTTTAGATTTCGAGAGTCTTTTTGTTTTAGAAAGATTATCCTTGTCTTTGTTTATGTCTCGGGTTAGAACAAATTACTATAATTCGTCCCCGCCTACGGATCAATCGACATTTTTCACAAATTTTACGAACGGAGGCCCTTATTTTCATATTTGTCATTCCTTTTTTTAATTCCGAATCTACTTATTGGAAGAAAATAAGTTTCTTGAAATTTTTAATTTCGAATTGTATCCTCACGAAAGAATGTTGAAATTGAAAAAACCGCCTAATCATTCAAGTCTTTGCTTTGGAGTCTCTAAATTATACGCCCTTTGGTTGAATCATAAGGACTTACCTCAATTTTGAGTCTATTTCCTGGTAGTATACGTATAAAACTACATGAAATCCTTTACGAAACAAAAACCAGAATAATTTTTTTGTTATCTAAACGAATCCGGAAGATACATACCATCGGTAAGTTGTTCAGTAATTAAACCCTCATGAATCCATTTTTGTTGTTTCATTCCAAGTAAAACCGCTTTGAAGTATCAACTAATGTAAGAGGGATAATATTATAAACTTGTCCTTTCTCTTTTTTCACAAATATGACCGTGTCGGCTATTATAAAGATTACCATATATAACACAAAACTTCTCCGCCGATTCCTTCTAGTCGAGCCTTTCGGTCTGTCATTATACCTCGAGAAGTAGAAAGAATTACAACCCCCATTCCGCCTAAAATTCTAGGAATTCGTTGATAGTTAGAATATATTCGTAGACCGGGTCGACTGATCCGTTTTAAATTTAAAACAGTTCTATATGGTCCTTTCCTATTTCTTCTATGTCGTAGGGTTAAAACCAAAAAATATTTATTGCTTTCTTGATGTTTTCTCACGTTTTCAATAAAACCTTCTTGTAAAAGGATTTTAACAATATTTTCAGTGATGTTAGTAGATGGTATTCGAACTGTTCTTTTTTTATTCATGTCAGCATTTCGTATAGAGGTTATTATGTCAGCAATAGTGTCTTTACTCATGATAAACTAAGATTTTTGTTTCCCCCTAATTTTGATATAATCAACATGCTCTTTTTCTTTTTTTCTTAATTTTTTAATATTTATGAATTATTAAAGATATATACGTGATAGATAAACAATTTACTAATTAATTAAATAAATTTAATCAATTTCATTCAAATACTATATTAAGGTCTTCCCCTATAATACTTCAGGTGCTAATGAAACTATTTTAGTGAAATTTAACTGTCTTAATTCCCGGGCGATCGCGCCGAAAATTCGGGTTCCTTTTGGATTTCCTTCTTGATCAATAACAACCGCAGCGTTGTCATCATATCGTATTATCATACCGTTGTCGCGTTTGAGTTCTTTACAAGTACGTACAATGACAGCTCGGACCACTTCTGATCTTTCTAGAGGTGTATTTGGTACTGCTTCCTTGATTACAGCAACAATAATGTCACCAATATGAGCATATCGTCGATTACTAGCTCCTATGATTCGAATACACATCAATTCTCGGGCCCCGCTGTTATCCGCTACATTCAAATAGGTTTGAGGTTGAATCATATCATTTTTTTATCGGTTTTTTCTTTTTCAATGCAAAGGTATAAATAAAAAAAAGAAATATTATTTGTTCAAAACAAAAAAAGAAACCTGCAATTGTTTTTTTTTCATCCCCAAAACCCCTTTCGTTTGTTTCTACATTCCTATCCAGAAAGAATGAATTGAGTTCGTATAGGCATTTTAGATGCCGCTATTGAAATAGCCCTTCTAGCTATATTTTCTGCTACTCCGCTCATTTCATAAAGTATTCTACCGGGTTTAACGACAGCTACCCAATATTCGGGAGATCCTTTCCCCGAACCCATACGTGTTTCTGTAGGTCTTACTGTAACAGGTTTGTCTGGAAATATGCGTACCCATATTTTTCCACCGCGGCGTGCATTTCGTGTCATTGCTCGCCGCCCTGCTTCTATTTGTCTAGATGTGATCCAAGCGGGTTCAAGCGCTTGAAGAGCATATCTACCGAAGCAAATACGATTACCTCGATAAGATATTCCTTTCATTCTTCCTCTGTGTTGTTTACGGAATCTGGTTCTTTTGGGGTTATAGTTGATGGTTGTTTAGCAATTCCATCCATCTCTACTACAGAACCGGACACGAGAGTTTCTTCTCATCCAGCTCCTCGCGAATTAAACAATTTTAAAAAATTAAACAAAAAAAAATACACGGTTAATAATATATGGAATCGTGGGATTCTTTGAAATTTGATCTAATCGATTATAAATTAGAAATTTTTTGTGTTTTAATATATAATTTAACACGTATTCTATTTATAGATAATGTCGTTTTGGTAGAACGCTATAATGAATCTTTATTTTGTTTTTCCTTTTATTTCGAATCGACTAAAATTTAGAAATAAAAAAAAATTCGCGGGCGAATATTTACTCTTTCAACATTCAGTTGTAAGATTAGTCTATGACATGACCTCTCAGAATAAATGAATAGGTTTCTGGTTCGTTCCGCCATCCTACTCAATGAATCATTAGGATTCGTTTTCAATAGAATCTTATGCATTCACAGGTTCTGTCGTTCCCACCACTTCTCGATTAATGATTAGGTCTGAATTTTACAACGGAGCCTCCAATTAAATTTATTCTTGAGTCAACCTTCTCAGTCTTTATTGGCTCGGGGCTCTTGATTTTTTGTTCTATGCACGGATTTGTCTAATTATGGATCAATCAGTATTGATGCTTTATTACATTCCCTTTATATGAGATGACTCATAGACCTTACATATTGGAATTATATATCATTAATATTCTTTTTCTATCTTTCTCTCACCCTTCCATTTATCTGTATACTTTATATTGCTTTACAACCCATAATCAGATTTTTTTTTTTTTTTTTTTTATGTAAAAAAGATTTCAGTTGCTACAATGATATGACTTATATATCATATCTTGACTGGTTCTTTCTATCCAGATAACACGAAGTGATGAGTTGGTTATTAGTTCTATAGTTATCAGTTTGTACTATGGGCTGTCCATTTTTTGGAATCCCAACCCTAAAAAAACCAACGAGTCACACACTAAGCATAGCAATTATATCAAATGATTAATCGAATTTTTATTCAACCTTATAGAATTGTTCTTTTTTTTTTTTTTATTATTTACCAGAAAAAGAATGAAAGAGTTTGCCATTTTTTGTTTTATCACCAGATATAACTAAATATAAGTCAAGTAAGTTCTTATTATTCCTCGTCTACAAATATCCAAATTTTGATGCCTAATACCCCATAGATAGTTCGAACTGCATAGGAACAATAATCAATTTTAGCTCGAATGGTTTGTAGAGGAACTCTACCTTCTCGGATCCATTCAACACGTGCAATTTCTTTTCCGTCGATACGCCCTGCAATTTGTACTTGAATCCCTTTTGTACCTGCCTGTTCAGTTAATTCAATAGCTTTTTTCATTGCTTTGCGAAATGAAACTCTATTCTTTAATTGTCCGGCTATAAATTCTGCAAGAATATTGGGGTGCCCGTAAGGATTTGCAATTCTTGTAATAGCAATGTTGAGTTTTCGGTTTACACAATTGAGTTCTTTTTGTACATGCGTCTGTAATTCTTCGATTCTTCGAGTCCTGTCTTCTATTAATAACTTGGGGAATCCCATATAGATTATGACCTGAATCAAATCGATTCTTTTTTGAATCTCTATACGTGCAATTCCCTCTACATTAGAGGATATTTTCATATTATTTTGCACATAATTTTTGATACAATCTCGTATTTTTTGATCTTCTTGTAGATCCTTTGAATAATTTTTTGGTTGTGCAAACCAAAGAGAATGATGACCTTGGGTTGCACCAAGTCTGAAACCAAGTGGATTTATTTTTTGTCCCATAATCCCCCACTACTATATATATCGTGAAACGTGACATCCATTTGTATTTTTTTTTTATTCATTCGATTTTTTTTAAGCATAACATAATATAGCGTATTTGTATTTTTTATAATATAAAATATTCTTCCTTTAAGTATTCCTCAGCTCTAATTTATAGAATTTCCTTTTATCTATTTCTTCCTCTTCATCTAAAGATATATCTTTCAATACGATAGTTATATGACAAGTGGATCTTTTTATAGGATAACCCCGTCCTCGAGCCCTGGGCTTTAATTTTTTCACAGTTGTGCCCTCGTTGACTTCGGCTTTACTAATGATTAAACTTGTTTCGTTCAAACCCTTATTGTGATTAGCATTTGCTGCTGCAGAATAAACCAATTTTAAAATGGCATAACATGCTCGATAAGGCATAAGTTCTAGTATCATAAGTGTTTCTTCATAGGACCGCCCACGAATTTGAT